TCTATTGGAGAACCGGGCACTCAATTAACATTAAGAACTTTTCATACTGGCGGAGTATTCACAGGGGGTACTGCAGAACATGTGCGAGCCCCTTCTAATGGAAAAATAAAATTCAATGAGGATTTGGTTCATCCGACACGTACACGTCATGGACATCCTGCTTTTCTATGTTCTAGAGACTTGTATGTAACTATTGAGAGTGAAGATATTATACACAATGTGTGTATTCCCCCCAAAAGTTTTCTTTTAGTTCAAAACGATCAATATGTAGAATCAGAACAAGTCATTGCTGAGATTCGCGCGAGAACATCCACTTTGAATTTGAAAGAGAAGGTTCGAAAACATATTTATTCTGACTCAGAGGGCGAAATGCACTGGAATACCGATGTGTACCATGCACCTGAATTTACATATGGTAATATTCATCTCTTACCAAAAACAAGTCATTTATGGATATTATTAGGGGAGCCCTGGAGATCTAGTCTAGGCCCCTGTTCGATCCACAAGGATCAAGATCAAATGAACGCTTATTCTCTTTCTGTTAAGCGAAGAGATATTTCTAACCCCTCAGTAACTAATAATCAAGCGAGACACAAAATTTTTAGTTCGTATTTTTCTGGTAAAAATCAAAAAGGAGATAGGATTCCTGATTATTCAGAACTTAATCGAATGACATGTATAGGTCGTTGTAATCTCAGATATCCGGGCATTCTCGACGGGAATTCTGATTTATTGGCAAAGAGGCGAAGAAATAGAGTCATCATCCCACTCGACTCGATTCAAGAAGGCGAGAACCAACTAATACCTTCTTCAGGTATCTCAATTGAAATCCCCAGAAATGGTATTCTCCGTAGAAATAGTATTCTTGCTTATTTCGATGATCCTCGATATATAAGAAAGAGCTCGGGACTTACTAAATATGAGACTAGAGAACTGAATTCAATCGTTAACGAAGAGGATTTGATTGAGTATCGAGGAGTCAAGGTATTTTGGCCAAAATACCAAAAGGAAGTCAATCCATTTTTTTTTATTCCCGTGGAAGTCCACATTTTGGCCGAATCTTCTTCCATAATGGTACGGCACAATAGTATTATTGGGGTAGATACACAAATCACTTTAAATAGAAGAAGTCGGGTAGGTGGATTGGTTCGAGTGAAGAAAAAAGCAGAAAAAATTAAACTGATAATCTTTTCTGGAGATATCCATTTTCCTGGAAAGACAAATAAGGCATTCCGATTGATACCACCAGGAGGGGGAAAACAAAATTCCAAAGAATACAAAAAATTGAAAAATTGGCTCTATATCCAACGAATGAAACTTTCCAGGTATGAAAAAAAGTATTTTGTTTTGGTTCAACCTGTAGTCCCATATAAAAAAACGGATGGTATAAATTTAGGAAGACTTTTCCCGGCGGATCTCTTGCAGGAAAGTGATAATCTACAACTTCAAGTTGTCAATTATATACTTTATTACGACCCAATTCTTGAAATTTGGGACACAAGTATTCAATTAGTTCGGACTTGTTTAGTGTTGAATTGGGACCAAGACAAAAAGATCGAAAAGGCCTGTGCTTCCTTTGTTGAAATAAGGACAAATGGTTTGATTAGAGATTTTCTAAGAATCGACTTAGCGAAGTCACCTATTTCATATACCGGAAAAAGGAACGATTTGCCGGGTTCAGGATTGATCTCTGAGAATGGATCAGATCGCGCTAATGTCAATCCGTTTTCTTCCATTTCTTCCTATTCCAAGGCAGGGATTCAAGAATCCCTTAATCCAAATCAAGGAACTATTCATACATTGTTGAATCGAAATAAGGAATCTCAATCTTTGATCATTTTGTCATCATCCAATTGTTCTCGAATAGGCCCATTCAATGATGTAAAATCTCCCAATGTGATAAAAGAATCAATCAAAAAGGACCCCCTAATTCCAATTAGGAATTCGTTGGGCCCCTTAGGAACAGGCTTTCCAATTTATAATTTCGATTTATTTTCCCATTTAATAACCCATAATCAGATCTTGGTAACTAACTATTTGCAACTTGACAATTTAAAACAGATTTTTCAAATACTTAAATATTATTTACTGGATGAAAATGGTAAAATTTATAATCCCTATTCATGCAGTAACATCATTTTGAATCCATTCAATTTGAATTGGTATTTTCTCCATTACAATTATTGTGAAGAAACATCTACAATCGTTAGTCTTGGGCAGTTTCTTTGTGAAAATGTATGTATAGCTAAAAAAGGACCGCATTTAAAATCAGGTCAAGTTATAATTCTTCAAGTTGACTCTGTGGTAATACGATCAGCTAAACCTTATTTGGCTACTCCAGGAGCAACTGTTCATGGACATTATGGGGAAATCCTTTACGAAGGAGATACACTAGTTACGTTTATATATGAAAAATCAAGATCTGGTGATATAACGCAAGGTCTTCCAAAAGTGGAACAGGTGTTAGAAGTGCGTTCGATTGATTCAATATCGATGAATC